ATCAAAAAAAATATGTGACTTTCGCTTACTATTTCTAAGATTATCAAATATCTTTTTTATAGTCATAGGCGAAATAAAGTCAATTTTATTTTGTTTTGTTTTCTTAATCCTTTCTTGATCTTGATTTCTTTTATTATTGTCAATGTGTTTCTCAACAATTTTTTTTGTTGATTCCAAAAAAAGGTATAGAGTGATTCTGCGCATATTAATGATACATAGAAAGATATCAATGTATATTTTTTCAATGCAAAATTGAATTAATAATTCAATATTTTTTCTTTTTAATAGTTTCCAAATTTTTGGGGGTGATTCTCCATTATTCTTTTTATTTTTTTTCATTATTTCTATTTGATTTCTGATTGTGTTTTTTCTATCAATTCTATGTTTCATTTCTTCTTTTGCCTGTAAAAAATTTGTCCAGCCTCTAGCTCGATTTTGACTAAGTGATTCATGAATTATCTTATTGCTGATTATAGAATCATTTTCTGTTTGAGTTTGACTTGATTCATATATTTCTCTCGGTATAAATAATGGAATTTTTGTTCCTTTTAAAAGTTTTTGTTTTACAAATAAAACAGCTTTTGTTTGTTTCTTTGTTATTTTTTTTAAAACTCTTCGAACTCTAAAATTGAATTTTCTGATTTCGACTTTATAGTCTACATCTTTAAAAATAGGTTCAAAAAAGGAAGGTGTTTTTCGGGGAGGCCCAAAAGGATATTCTGTTTCCATTCCCAAAACTGTTAAAAAACAAGAATCAAAATCATCCTCTTGCTTTCGATCGCTATCAGAGAGTCGTAGTTTAGATCTGTGCCAAGGTTTCAAATGAAAAGGATATAGGATTTTGATCTGAAAACCTTCTCTTAACCAATTTTTAGGAAATTCCGTTTTGGAGAATTGAAGACCATTATAGCTGCACTTTAGATAAATTTCTCTATTCCAATCTTGGAAATCTTCATACCATTCCGGAGATTGCCGTAATAAAATACGGCCAATATTCTTAACTATTATGAATAAGGGTAATTTAATATATCTTCTAAAAATTGATTGACCTAGTAACAGAACACTTCTTGTTTTTTGTGCATATGGAATGTTATCCCAGAATTCCATTGCATCTTCCTGATTATTTTTTTTTATTTGGAACTGTTGATCTAAAATTTCGAATTCTGACTTTTTACCCAACCAATCTCTAATATTAAAAAAAAGTTTCATTAGGTTGGATATAGGAAAAGGAAAATCCTCCATTTTTTCCAAAAAAAGGGGGGAATGGGGATTTCCTTGAGAGGGTCCCCAAATAACCATTTTACGCCTTTGAGCGCGCATAGATCCTTTTATTACGGCTCGACGAAAATCCGGTTCTTCTAAATAACTTATAAAACCCGAATCTCTATTAAATTTGCTATAAAGATTATAATTCTTGAAATGAGACTTCTTAAAACTTCGTCTGGAACGAGTTAAAAAAGCTATACGTTTAAATCTTCTTGTTCGAAGTTGGTGATCCAGCCCTTGCATTATGCCTTGTTCTTTTCGTCGTTTTTTAAAATGTTGTTCCAACTCATTGATTAATTTGTATGACCATCGAGGGGGTTTTTTACCTATTTTGTTTATTCCAATAGATTTTTTTTCACGTTTAGGGTTAGTTAGAATTGCGTTCAATGAAAACTTTAACCTATTATTTGAATCTATTTTTACTTGTTTTTTTTCTGATCTTTCGATTTTCTGTTCATATTCTGGAGAATTAGGATAGGGAAGAAGGATATCATGAATTTGATTTAGTTCAGATGTTTCTGTGCAATTTTCTATCGAAGTTTCGTTTATGATTGAAGAAGAAAAAAATTTATTCATTCTTCCACGGTACATCCCATTTAAAAAGGGATCATACATTTTAACTAGGCAATTTTTGTTTTTAGGCTCAGTATTACATAATTTTACTAGGAAATTTTTTTTGTTTTTAGTCTCAGCATTATACAATCTAGTTTTTGTTTCAAGTATATTTAGAGAAAGAAATACTGTCTCTAAAGTCTCAATTCTATTTATAAATTCATTATTTAAGTTGTTATTTTTCTCTTTATTAGTATAAAGCCACTCGTTATATAATTCATCAGCGGAGAGTTTTTCTAATGTAGACAACGAAATCCTTCTTGCTATCATTTCACCAAAAGTTGACAAACTGGGGGGATATGTAAAAGATATTCTTGTTTTTCCATCACTTTGACATGTATAAAAAAAATATTGTGAGGCTTCTCTTCTTACGGAGCCTTTAAAATTTTTATTTCTCTTTCTTATGTATCGTAATGGCCGATTCCATCGGTTATAATCAAAAAAAAAGGTCAAAAGAGGTTTTTCAAACAAAAAAAAGGATTTTTCTTCATCTTTTTTATTTTTTTCAAGTATTTTGAACTTCAAATTTTCTTGATTCCCATACATATAATCAACCGGTCTATTGTTATCAAATTCTTCTTCTTCTTCCATTTTGTCGAGTTTGTTCAGTTTCTTACCAAAA